AGTTCTTTTGATTCTTATTCTGACAATTGAATAGAATCATCATCATATTATAGAATCGGATTCTAATACAACGGAAATTTTGAATTTTTTCAATTCAAAAATGAAATAGAGAAATGAAATGAAATGGAAAAGATAAAAAATCAAGAAAAAGAAAATAATATGAGTAAAAAAACTTATTAAATACTATGGATTCAAATATTATGAATTCTGATATAGAAAAAGTTCTACCTACTATTGGATTTGAACCAATGACTCTTGCCGTATGAAAGCAACACTCTAACCACTGAGTTAAGTAGGTCATTTATCATCATATATCATCATAAAGATATCGTCATAAAGAGAACGAAACATAACTTTTCACGTCGATCGATTATAAAAGGAATCCTTCTTATGCGCAATACCGATCAAGTAACTCAAAGAATAAGATCTTGAATCATGGAATATTCATTCCTCTTGACAAAAGATTCTGGGCATGGTAATATAATCTAAGACCAAGAAAACGAAGGGCTATAGCTCAGTTAGGTAGAGCGCCTCGTTTACACGTGCGCCAATGGTTTTTCAGAGGAGTATATTGTGGAATCGATAAACTTATCGAGAAGTCAATGTCTTACTCCATGACTTTTAGGAAAAAAGAGAAAAATAGCTTGACAATTTGGTTAAAATTTTGTTCCCCTTTAGGGAATCAATAGAACCCATTATTGATTTAAGATTTTGATAAGGTCAATATTCAGTCTATTGAATGCTAGGCATTAAGGAAGTATAAAGACTTCAAGAAATTCGATTTTCGGTCTAGCCTATGAACTTTAAGGTGTATGAAGTTTCATATTGGACTTTTTTTAGTAAAAAAAAGTGGGGCGATGGAAACTTAACTTTTTTTAATCTAAGCTAAAAGCAAACCTACGTCAGCATAACCTTCTTTGAAGCACTTTGGTAGTCCTTTCAGATCGGAATCGAAATAAATAAGAAATCAGAACGTGCGGAACCATCTTGTGATCTTTCAAGAAAATCATGGTAGACTCGCTGATTCTTTCATCAGTTAATGAAAGAGCCCAATGCATGAAAGTGCATGTTGGGTCTTTGAAACAATTACAATCTATTTTGTAATAGGTAGTTCAATCTGTTTTACCGAGAAAGTCTACGGTTCAAGTCCGTATAGCCCTACCTAAAATTTTAATACTGTTTCTATTTTTTTTCTAATAGGTATAAAAAATAGGTTTTATTGAAAAAGTCTACGGTTCGAGTCCGCTTATCTCCAACTCGTGAACTTAGTCGGTACAAAACTATACGATAGCACCCAATTTTTTCGATTCGGCAGTTCGATCTATGATTTATCATTCATGGACGTTGATAAGATCCTTCCATTTAGCAGCACCTTAGGATGGCATAGCCTTAAGGCTTAAGGGCGAGGTTCAAGTCCGTATAGCCCTACCTTAAAATTTTCATAAGGATGGGGTTGCGGTGTATATATCAAAGATTATATAATAATGATATTTTGGGTGAATCAAATAATATGGTGAATCAAATAATATGGTGAATCAAATAATATGGTGAATCAAATAATATGGAAAACTAATGAAATTCTGATTAGTTAAAAATCTTGATTGATAGCTTTGTGAAGGAGTTCTGTGAAAGGTTTCATTAACTCCTAATTCTAATTCATCTCGAGTAGACCTTGTTGCTGTGAGAATTTGGAATTCATGAGTTGTAGGGAGGGACCTATGTCACCGCAAACAGAGACTAAAGCAAGTGTTGGATTCAAGGCTGGTGTTAAAGAGTATAAATTGACTTATTATACTCCTGAGTATGACCCCAAAGATACTGATATCTTGGCAGCATTCCGAGTAACTCCTCAACCTGGAGTTCCCCCTGAGGAAGCCGGGGCTGCAGTAGCTGCTGAATCTTCTACTGGTACATGGACAACCGTGTGGACCGATGGGCTTACTAGTCTTGATCGTTATAAAGGCCGATGCTACGACCTCGAACCCGTAGCTGGCGAGGAAAATCAATATATTGCTTATGTAGCGTACCCCTTAGACCTTTTTGAAGAGGGTTCCGTTACTAACATGTTTACTTCTATTGTAGGTAATGTATTTGGGTTCAAAGCTCTACGCGCTTTACGTCTGGAGGATTTGCGAATTCCCCCTGCTTATACTAAGACCTTTCAGGGCCCACCTCATGGCATCCAAGTTGAAAGGGATAAACTAAACAAGTATGGGCGTCCCCTATTGGGTTGTACTATCAAACCTAAATTGGGGTTATCCGCTAAGAATTACGGTAGAGCTGTTTATGAGTGTCTCCGCGGTGGACTTGATTTTACCAAAGATGACGAAAACGTGAACTCTCAACCGTTTATGCGTTGGAGAGATCGTTTCTTATTTTGTGCCGAAGCCCTTTTTAAAGCACAGGCAGAAACTGGTGAAATCAAAGGGCATTATTTAAATGCTACTGCAGGGACATGTGAAGAAATGATCAAAAGGGCTGTATTTGCCAGAGAATTGGG